AGTCAAATTTTTCCATTATAATAGAAAAAACTCTTGATATTGCTACATTCTATCAATTTCAATTGGTCAATAACGACAGAGTTACATCACACCCCTTCCCTTTTTTAATTTGTATTGAAAAATAAAGAAAAGGGGGTAAAGTGAATTCTTCTCAATATACATACTAGGGTTAGGACTATGATACAAGTAATTCCTGACATCTGGTCGAAAAGGAATAGAAAATATAAAGAGAGGCAAAAGGCTTTTCATAATTTTTTTGACCAGACCAAATTGGGAAAAATAAAATTTTTGGTTCTTTTTTACGACTTTTATAAAGCTAAATAGACAGATCTAAAAATTCATTTCGGATAATTGAACCTTCTCAAACTGTTTCTTTTTAAGAACCAAAAAGATTTGTGCCAAAACAACCGATCCTAAGAAGAACAAAAGGCCTTGGACACGTAATGGATCTTGAAGTACTATTTCCGCATCCCCCTGACCAAATCCACCCACATTAGGATTACTCGTTAATGGTTGATCGAGTTTAATGGATTCGCCCTCTGAAACAAGAAGTTCTAGGCCTCGCGGGATAATATCAATCACTTGGCGTCCATTCGATGCATCCACTATGGTTATTTCGTATCCACCCTTTTCTTTTCGTAAAATTTTGCTTATTATCCCTCCTGCCGTAGCATTATAAACTGTATTGTTACTTTTGCTACCATCAGGATAAATCTGACCCCTTCCCCTGTTTCCACCTACATATATAGGATATTTTAAGAAGTGAACATCTTTATTAGTAGCGGGGTCTGGGGCAAGAATAGGAAAGGTTATTTCACTATATTTTTGACCAGGAACAGGACCTATCACAAGAATATTTTTATTATTGGGGCGATAATTCTGAAAAGACAGATTTCCTATCTTTTCTTTCATCTCGGGTGAAATACGATCAGGGGGGGCTAATTCAAACCCCTCCGGTAAAATAAGAACAGCTCCCACATTCAAAGCTCCTTTTTTACCATTAGCTAAAACTTGTTTTAGTTGCATATCATAAGGAATTTTAACAACTGCTTCAAATACAGTATCAGGAAGTACCGCTTGTGGAACCTCAATATCCACGGGCTTATTAGCTAAATGGCAATTGGCACATACAATACGCCCAGTTGCCTCTCGTGGATTTTCATAATTCTGCTGGGCAAAAATCGGATATGCACTTGAAATGGATGCCCAAGTTATTATATATATCATGAGTGAGACAGATATGGAGCGAGTAATCTCTTCCCTTATCCAAGAAAAGGTATTTATAGTTTGCATGGTCCAATCATTTATCCCGAAAATTTCTACAATAAAGTTAGGTAGGTTGATAATATACTTCCCTAGCCACAATTCTGCTATTTACATTTACTGAAAAAATAAAATTTTTTGTTGAAATATACAAGGAATCCCTCATGGGTAAAAAGAGTAAAGTAAATACGACTTTGATTTGGTTATGATGTATAAGGTAAGAAAGATTAGAATTGGATCAGCGAATCATTTTTTAGTCATTTATTGCATGATAAATCACTACAAGTGACGGAGATACACGATTTAAATAACGAAAGATCCAATATTTAAAAATTGTATCAAGAATGACTGGAAAGGTAGAAACTAGACCAGATAAAATTTGCTCATAATGAGCAAACCCAAAATCTTTGTAAATATAACCAATCATTAGTTCCCAACCGTGAGGCGAATGGAATCCGATACATAAATCAGTTAATAAAAGAATCGAAAAAGCTTTAATTGTATCACTTAAATTATATAGGAATTCTTGAACCCAAGAATTAAGAATAAAAAGCTTTTCCTTACCCCAAAAGGAATAACCACTTAGAATAACGAAAGATATTAGATTTGTCGAGAAGTGCAAGATTGTATGGATACGATACTCATTGTGTATCTTGATGAATTGGATCGTTTCTTTGTGGATTCCTAGACGAAATTGTTGTAAATCGGTTTCTGGGTATTCCTTTATCATTTCATCCAGCTGGAATAGGTCCTCTAATTGTATGAATTTTTCTAGAACACTTTTTTCTTGAATATCATTCAAAAAGGTTTCGCATTGTCTAGTATTCCACCAATTAGTAATCCAAGTTTTCAAACTTTTATTACAGCAGAGAGAGATCAACCAGGGCAAAAAGACTATAGATGTAAAATAAAAAAAAGGAATGAATGCTTTCTTTTTTGCCATTTTTAATCTGTGAATTGTTAATGAACCTACCTCATTTGTTGATTCTATTAGATCTAATATTTCTATCGAGCATGAGTTTCTATTATAATTCGAATAGAATGTATTCAGCCTATGAATCCATTTTCTCTTTTTCTTTTGATTCAATACTTAGTCTTTGCTTTGAATCTAGAAAGAATACAGAAATAGACTCAGAATACACTTCCAATTTGAATCAAGAAAAAATTTGGTTTCTAGGATGTTATTCCTCCTTTTTTTCGATCAATACTAAAAGAACTTTTTAAAATTTCTAGACGAAGAAACTCCTTTTCTTTTCTATCAAATATATCAAAAAAACGAGCCTAAAAGAATAGATGAATGTTCAATCGAAAAAAAAATAAAGAAATTCTTTAGTTTTTTCTTCCTACTGCCAAAGCATTTAGTCTTTTAAAATTAATTCATTTCAAAATACTTCAATTGGTACACGCAAGAAGTAAGCCAATTCAGCAGCTTTTTGCTCAATTTCTCGTGTAGTAAAATTCTCATCAGTACGAATTAAAGGAATAGCCCCTTGACCTCGAATTTCCATATAAAGGACACGCCGAGCAGAAACACCCTCTTTAACTTCTATTCTGATGGACTGAATATCTTTCATAAGGAATCGTAAAAAGATGCGACGACTTTTTCCAGGAAATCCCCAACGAAAAATACGCACTATTCCTTCTTTTCGGTCGAAAAGATCATAACCACTACCCACATTCCACAAAATTGTGCACCACAAATAGCAACTAATAAAGAGACCTGCGATCCCATAGAAAGACATCACAATCCCTTGCGGAAAAAAAAGGATTTGCTGAGACGGAAATAACGATATAAAATTTCTACCAAGATAACTGGAAGTTCCAACCAATAAGAATCCTAATGAACCTAAAAATAGTATAAAGGCCCAGAAGAAATTACTTGTTTTTCGAGACCCCGTTATAAATTCTATCCATATAGATTCTGATCGCCAACTCATATATATTAGATCCAGTTATACAATTTTTTGGAATTGAGAAAATATGACTTTCCTTTTTTTTCAAAGTGACTCTCATCAACTATTTTGTTGTGAACCTTTACCTTAGGAGTAATTCATAGAATTGTTTATATCTAAAATAATAACATCTCCTTCTTTTATACGATCCCCTATAGCTATATACATACAAATAAATACATTGACTTGAATTTCATACATCGGCCCGATGATGATACATTTTTCAAAAGAGCGCAAATTTATTTATCCATATAATACGTTTACACATGCATAAGAGCTTTTTAATTTATGTTTGTAGGAATCTATGTGTTATATAATATTCTACCAAATGGGTCTTATCGAATCGAAGTTAAAAAAAAAGGAGTGATACGATTAGGTCTCATCCGATCTAAAAAATCTTATTTTTTTGAATATGAAGAAATAAAGAAGCCATTGCAAGTGCCGGAAAGACTAGGCCTACTAAAGGCACAAAAATAGAGGGTAAGTTGTTGAAAGTTGTCATAAAATGGGTACCTCAATTTAATATTTGTACCTGTTATTGTTATATTCTGAATTCTAAAGATATCTTAGAATATTTTGTTTTTTTTTATTATTTCTATTATATATATTATATAATTATACTAAGTATCTTTAAGTAAATATATATATCTAATACTAATATACAACCTAATAGAAATATATAGAATAGAACCTAATAGAAATAGAATAAAAAATAGGTACAAGAAAGGCCAAACCAAACTAAAAAAATGGACTTATTCATCTTTCAAAATAAAAAAGATGTATCATAATCCCCTTGTTAGATTTATGATTCTTTTTGTTCTTTTTGTCTTATAATAGTCATTAATAAAGAAAAATTTTTATTCCATTACAAATTTATACAAAATGGATTAGAATCTGATCCAACAACAGGGAGTTTTCGGGAAATGCAAAAAGATGGAAGACTCTCTATAGATCTGTATATATCTCTATTTGAGATATCTATACATATGCAAGCAAGAGAGGAAAATGAACTTTGTTTTATTTGTCTAGTCGAATTTTAACTTCCCGAAAGCAAAAATTCACTTTTTATCTTGTTGATAGAGGTTTACTGAGTAGTAAACAAGAATATCGATAAAAAAATGATTCTAAATAAAAATGCATTTTTCAGGGTTTTCGTTTAATTCTGATAAACTAACTGTTCTATTTTATTTAATTTTTGTTCAAAGGAAAAAAAGCATGGAGCTGAAATAACTCACTCAGAACACCTTTTAAAGTATTACGTGGTACAATTGCATCCAACAAGCCCTTACGTAATAAAGATTCAGCCGCTTGTGAACCGTCAGGCACGGCTTTTTTCAATGTTTGTTCAATTACTATTTTACCCGCAAATGCAATATAGGCATAGGGTTCGGCAATAATGATATCCCCCAACATACCAAAACTAGCTGTCACCCCACCGGTAGTAGGAGATGTAAGAATTGATATATAGAATAACTTTTTACTTGATTGATAATCACATAAAACCGAAGAAATTTTAGCCATTTGCATCAAACTTAAACTTCCTTCTTGCATTCGTGCTCCTCCGGAAGAACACACTAAAATAAGAGGTAAACGTTGATTGGTAGCATACTCGATCAAACGAGTTATTTTTTCGCCTACTACGGATCCCATACTACCCCCCAGAAACTGAAAATCCATAACCCCAATGGCTACCGGAATACCGTTTAGTTGACCTGTACCTGTTTGAACAGCGTCAGTCAATCCTGTCATTTTTTGAGCAGAGTCAACACGTTTTTTATAAGTTTC